ACGTTCCGATGTGATCAATTTTTCATAGGGGTATTGAATAGTTACAGGTAAACGATTCGCGTGGGACAAGGTAATCATGAAACCTTGACCAATGTACCTGGCAGCTCGTATTGTTTGTTGACCAGAATTCAAGAACTGAGTTAGCATAGGAAACATATCTGAATATCTATAAATAATTTTATACTTGTTTCTTTCTCTTGTTTGAGACAAGTTGTGAAGATAGAATATTCTATTCCTTTACAGTGAAAGAAGTTGGGACGAAGTTGTTAATAATAGATTACCTAGAGAAATAGGTAAAAGGAATTTCCATCCAAGATTTAATAGTTGGTCCATTCTCAGTCTCGGTAAAGTCCACCTTGTTGCAATAGAAATGAACAAGAACAAATAAGTTTTAGCTAATGTAATAAAGATACCGATTATTATTCCAAAAACTTTACTTCTTTTAGTTATGTCCAAAATCTCAGGAACTAATATGTATGGAATAGAAAGATTCCAACCCCCCAAGTAAAGAACTGTTACAAATAATGAAGAAACTAGTAAATTTAGATACGAAGCAACGTAAAATAAACCAAATTTGATACCTGAATATTCGGTTTGATAACCTGCTACCAATTCCTCTTCTGCTTCTGGTAAATCAAAAGGTAATCTCTCACACTCGGCTAGAGAAGAAATTAGAAAAACGATAAACCCTATAGGTTGACGCCACAAATTCCACCCCCAAAGACCATATTTTGACTGGGCTTCAACTATATCAACTGTACTTAAACTGTTAGATAATCATAGTCGACGATAACATCACTGTTCCCGTCGCTATTACAGAACCGTACATGAGATTTTCACCTCATACGGCTCCTCATAGGTCACAAAAAAATCTAAAGACCTTTCAACATTTTTTATCTTGATGTGTTTGTAGGATCGATAGAGAGTCAAACTCTTATCTTATCCTAAGGCCTAGAATTAGACCAATGGAATTCTGTCTGCTAGATTTATAATAAAAAAGTGCTTCTGAATTGATCTCGTCTTTTAAGAATTTTCATTTTTCTTTGTTGATTAATAACTTTATCCTTGAATAAAAAAAAACTTTTTAGAGGAATATCACATATATATTTCAACCTATCATTTTCGATTACAAAAAATAAGTAGACATTGCATAAAAAAGAATTTTATTTCTCTAAATAAAATAAAAATACAAATAGTTATGAATAAAAAAAAAGATCTCTTTTTTGCAATTCTAGTCTTTCGATTTTATTTCGCTCCTATTCTCCTTTCTCAGAAAAAAAAGGGACATTACCCAAAGTAAAAGATTTCTTCGTTCTTGATAGTTATTTACTTAATCAGTGGATAGGAACATACTCTGGATCGAAATCGCGGGGAGTACTTCTTAATTATTTCTACCAACTTAAAGCCCCAATTCGAATTACTTTTCTATAAAGAAATATCCAGTTGGATATTTTACAGAATCTCCATTACTAATCCTTTGTGTATCTTGGTCTTCCTAACCATCCACTCGTTTTTTTGAATCTCCCAATTAGGGTAATACATCTATACTAATAGAAATAGATAGTAAAAACCCCATAGAGTTGATCTTTTGAACCCGCTTCAAGCGATGATGACTAATCAACCAATCTTGGGGTAAACAGTCTCCACTGCTTATGTTTTAATTCTTGTACATAGGAAATGAGATTGAATTCCTTTAACAGCAAATTGGAAAGCCGTTTTATTTCACTCATATAACTATCTGATTTAGTTTATCAACCCCCATGATGAATAAAAATCAAAAATAGATATAGATATTCAACGCATTTCACTTTCTTGCTAGAAAGAAAACTTTCTATAAAGAAAATAAATAGGGGAAATTTTATGTCTCACCGAATCACACGTAGAGATATTGATAATACACATAGAGTTAATGGTATTTCATAACTAATTGATTGAGCAGCAGCCCTTAATCCACCTAAAAAGGAATATTTATTATTTGATCCATATCCCGACATAAGAAGTCCAAGGGGAGCAAGACTTGAAACAGCGATCCATAAAAAAACACCAATACTGAGATCGGCTAGAATAAGGCGATAGCTAAAAGGAATTACTGAATAACTTAGTAAAATGGATATGACTGCTATGGATGGCCCGATACTGAATAAACGAGTATCTCCTCTAGATGGAAGAAGATTCTCTTTGAAAAGTAGTTTTGTACCATCTGCTAGAGCTTGAAGAATTCCCAAAGGCCCAGCATATTCGGGTCCAATACGTTGTTGTATTCCTGCAGATATTTCTCTTTCTAACCAAACAATTACTAGTACACCTAGTGTGATTCCTAATACAAGAGTGAAAATAGGTACGAGTATCCATATGATCCCATACACTTCTTTTAAGGATTCCAATCTGGAAAAAGAATTGATAGCTTGTATTTCTGTTGTATCAATTATCATTTCAACGATCAACTTCTCCCATAATGATATCTATGCTACCTAGTATCGTCATAATATCAGCCAATTTCATTCTTTTAACTAACTGAGGAAGAATTTGCAAGTTGATAAAACCCGGCGGTCGAATTTTCCATCTCCAAGGAAAAACACTCTGATCTCCTATCAGAAAAATTCCCAATTCTCCTTTTGGTGCTTCGACTCTTACATAAAGTTCTTGCTTAGACAATTCAAAAGTTGGAGAAGGTTTTTTACTAATAAATCGATAGTCAAAATCATTCCATTCAGGGTCTTTTATTCTACCAAAGCGTCGAATTTCTAAATTCTCATAGGGTCCCCCTGGAATTCCTTCCAGAGCCTGTTGAATAATTTTTATGGATTCTGTCATTTCACTGATTCGTACTAAATACCGAGCTAATGAATCCCCTTCTTTTTGCCATTGAATCTCCCAATCAAATTCGTCGTAAGACTCATAACGATCAATTTTACGAAGATCCCACTGTATTCCGGAAGCTCGTAGCATTGGGCCCGATAAACCCCAATTTAGTGCTTCTTCTGCGCCAATAATGCCTACGCCTTCAACTCGTTCTAAAAAAATAGGATTCCGCGTAATAAGCTTTTGATATTCAGCAACCCCGGTTAAAAAATAATCGCAAAAATCCAAACATTTATCTATCCAGCCATGAGGTAGATCAGCAGCTACTCCTCCGATACGAAAATAATTATGCATCATGCGCATACCGGTAGCAGCTTCGAACAAGTCATATATTAACTCTCGTTCTCGAAAAATATAAAAGAAAGGGGTCTGTGCCCCAATATCTGCCATAAAAGGGCCAAGCCATAACAAATGAGAAGCGATACGACTTAACTCCAACATAATAGCTCTGATATAGCTAGCCCTTTTAGGTACTTGAATATTGCCTAGCTGTTCGGGTCCATTTACGGTTATTGCTTCTGTGAACATAGTAGCTAAATAATCCCAACGCGTTACATAAGGCAAATATTGTATAATTGTTCGATTTTCCGCAATTTTCTCCATCCCTCTATGTAAATAACCCAGTATTGGTTCACAATCAATAACATTTTCACCATCGAGAGTAACAATCAGTCGAAGAACACCATGCATTGATGGGTGGTGAGGGCCCATATTGACTATCATGAGGTCTTTTCTTGTAGTTGGTGCAATCATAAGTTTTTTCCCGAGTCGTTCTTCCATGCATTGCTGAAAGTAAAAAGAAGTTCATCAAAATTTAAACGACTAAGCTCAAATGGTATCACGCTTCAAATTAACGAGTTTTTATCTCTCGAATATTTAACTCACTAATTAATTCTTTATAGCGTCTTCTATTTTTTTTTGACAAATAGGCCAGCAGTCGTTGGCGTTTTCCCAAAATTTTCCGCAAACCTCTCTGGGATGAAGAGTCTTTTTTGTGCAATTCCAAATGTGAAGTAAGTCTTCTTATCTTAGTGGTAAAACTGAATACTTGAAATTCAACAGACCCTCTGTTTTCTTCGTTTTTTTTTTGAGAAATAACCGAAATGAATGAATTTGTTACCATAAAAAAATCCCCTTTCCTTTTTTACAGATATGGATTTTATTGATCAGTAATAATAATGCCATTAATTGGAATCTGGTAGATACAATAATCTAATCCAAATTTCTTTATGAATTCCTAATTTTCTGAATTCAAATCAATTAATCCAATTTCTAATTGGATTTAGATAGGGATAGAAAATTGGATTTAGATAGGGATAGAAAAGGATTGGTACATTTTCGCATGGAAGAATTTAGACCTAAAACAAAGAAGGTTCTGTTGATTCATTTCGAGACCTAATCGAGACATTATTCATTTCCTATTGGATATTAGAATGAAATGGGAGACAAGACATGTGATCTATGTATTTGTTTGCTTTGATATACCCTATTATATATATAGGGTATAGAATATATAGAAAAAGTGTATTATCCACGAAATGTCAAAATTTCAATCGTGGATACAGATGTATTCTTAACATACTGAAACGACTGCCATTATTGGTATCAAACCAATAACGATTCATACAAGCTAAATCCTCTAATCGATAATTAGGCCAAAGAAAGAGCTTTAATTTCATTAATTGATTTTTCTCTCTATCAAAATGGTTACTGTCATGCGAAACTTGGCTGCTGTCTTTTACGTCCTTTGCATTCCAAAATACTGGATTTCTATCTTCACCATTTCTATTCTTTGAATTAAAACTCTTTGAATTAAAACAACTTAGAATTTTCAACTTTCTACGACGTCTAAACGAGAAAATATTTTCAGGAACAAGCAAATCCAAATGATTTTTGTCTCTATTTTCAGTTATTCTTTGGTGTGATGAAATAATTTCATCTAAATTCTTCTTAGAAATATATCTTTGTTCTTGGTATTTTTGATTAGTTTGGTGCTTACTCTTATAAACCAATGAAATACCTATGATTTGATACATAATAAATTGTGCATCGTTTTTTCCAAACAGACGAATGGGTTCTATAATCAATATTCCCTTTTTCATCAATTGGTTAAGAGTTAAATTCTTCTCACTGAGCATTATATCCAAGCTCATTTCTCTATTTTGAATCGAGGGTATAGTAATTTGGGTTGGATCTATCAGTCTAAGCAGGAGACAATATACCTTGACATTATTGATCAGTCTTTGATTCAAAGTATCGTCCCATCTCAATTGAAAAAGCAAATAACGTTTCAGGAAGAAATCTAGTTCTGCTCTCGCGCTGCTTTTGTATTGTTTTTTCTTTTTCCCTTTTTTCATGTCTGATCTTGCATAATTTTCTTCACTATCTTTTTGTTGTGAGAGAACGGATCCAAGATTTTCTGGACTTGTGGGTTCTTTTTCTCCTTGATTTCGATGCTTTTTTTTCGATGGTATCAAAAAACTTCCTTTTTGCTTTTGATTTATTTTTTTATTTTCACTACTATTTTTATTTTTATTCAAATTTGAAAGAAGTAATTTGCTTGGTATAAACCAAGGTTTGCTTTTATATGCATTATAAAGTAAGACAAATTCTGGGAAGAACCAAGGTTCCAAATTCGCTATGCGACACTTTAGCATTTTTTCATTCATTCCCATCCAATCAAAAAATACTTTGTCGGAGTTTGGTGGATTGATTTCTGGAATCATAAGGTAAAAAAGATCTTTTTTAGGAATTATTTGAGTATTTTGATTCCCATTGCTGACCCAGGCCTCAATATCGCCTTTTTGTTTAAGATCAAAATTGAGAATGTTCCAATCAAAATATTTTCTATCGACCGTTTTTTCCATATATAGAATATGGACCTTTCCTAGATAATTATCGATAGGGATGTTCCTCAGTATATTTTCTTTATGCGTGTTATAAGAAATCTCTTGCTTTTTACGTCCTTGAAACGGAGATCTATAAAAAAAGTATTCCGTTTTATTTTCATAATTAAGAAATTTATATGATAAAAGATCATATTTATAGTATTTTTGCAAATTCTCTTTTCTTTTTTGATTAGATAATGAATATACTTCAATTTGTTTTTGTTTTTTGAAATCAATTAATTGGTCTTTTTCATATGAATGCCTTTTGCTAAAATTTTCCTTTTTACGCTGATGAACTGTATTGCGCCATTTTTCTGGTATTAATCTATACCATCTGCTCTGAGATAAATTGTATTGATAATATCCTCTTAACCACTTTTTCCATTGATTCATTTCATAACTCGGAAGTTTCTTATCCCCTAATTTCGAATCAACCATTTCTTGTGTTTCAAAAGAATCCTTTATTTCAGGCGGGGGGATTCCTTGAGATTGAAGAACAGCTCTTAATTTATACGAGTTACTAACTTGGATTTGTGATAATTTGAAAAATACATATGCTTGTGACACGTAGGATAAGTCATAAAAAATAGGTGAATTTTTTTGACTATTACTAATATTATCAAGTGACTTTTTTATAGTCGAAATAAATGGAATTAGATTTTTCTTAATTTTATTAATTCTTTCTTGTTTTCTTTCATTATTGTAAAGGGATTTATCAATAATTTTTTTTGTTGATTCAAGAAAAAGTTCTGTATTCATTCTGGGAATATTAATGATACATAAAAATATATCTGTGTAGATTCTTTCAATGAAAAATTTCAAAAAAAGAGGTAATTTAGAGATTAATTGAGCATTTCTTTTTTTGAATATTTGCCATTTTTCGAATCTTTTAGCATTATAACTTGTTTTTTTAAGACTAATATTATTTATTCTTGGAGTTACTTTTCTTTTCTCTTTTATAATTCTTTCTATTTGATTTCGAATTCTACTTGTTCTAGTAGTCAAATCCCTTATTTTTTTTTCTGTTAATGAAGAATTTGTCCAATTCGTAGATGCAATTTCACTAAACGATTCGTGAATTAGCTGATTGCTTATTATAGAATCTTTTTCTTCTTTAATTTCACTTGATTCATATACTTCTCTTCCTGTTAATCGAAATAACAGAATTTTTGAAAGTTCTTTTATTATTATTTTTTTTTTTATAAAAATAACACTTTCGATAACCCATTCTTTTGTTTCTTTTAAAACTTTTAGAAGTAATTTTATTTTTCTTTTAAAAACTATTAGAACTCGAGAAGACTTCTTTTTAAATTTTCCAATTTTTTTTTCAATTTCCTTAAAAATGGGTTTAAAAAAGGAAGGTCCTTTTCGGGGCGAACCAAAAGGAAGTTCAGTTTCCATTCCCCAAACTGTTAAAAAACAAAAATCATCTTTTTCTTTTTTCTTTTTCATTAAACCTTTCTTAGATGATCGTAGTTTCGATTTGTGCCAAGGTTTCAGACGGAAAGGAAATAAGATTTTTATCTGAATACCGTCTGTCAACCAATTTTTCGGAAATTCTGTTTCGGATAATGGAACACCATTATAGGTACATTTCACATGCATCTCTCTATTCCATTCCTGTAAATCCTCAAACCATTCGGGAAATTGAAATAGGAACATGCGTCCACTATTTTTTGCAATTAGCAATGAAGGTAATACAATATATTTTCTAAAAATAGATTGAGTTAGTAACATGCAACCTCTTATT